GAAAATCCTTTATAGAAAAAAGGATGTATATCTAAATGGATGGTGCATGTATTTATAATACATAATATGTAGCGGGTAGCGGGAATCGAACCCGCATCGTTAGCTTGGAAGGCTAGGGGTTATAGTCGACGTTGGTTGATCATTTTTAACGTCTCTAATTCAAAACTGAACATGAAATTTTTATTTCATTCGGCTCCTTTATGGAAGATTGGTGTATTCATAGAGAAAGAATTACATCCATAACATCTATGTCAGCCTTTCTGTTTGAATGTATCCAAAACTATTTGCTTACTAGATGATCCCTCTAGAGGAGAGGGATTATATGAAATCCGTCTAGTCTAGTTACTTCGTTCTCTATTTCTACTGACAGGATCCTGAGGAAAAGAATTTCGTTTCCACCGAGCTGAAACAATATGCGATGCGGATGGTTCTAGTAAACCAAAACCACTCTCTTCCAGCTTGTTTGGCTTCAATTTCCCTTTTACAACACCAAAATAGAAGATCTAGTTACGATTGGAACTAAATTTTTGTATCTTCATCCATGGATCCTTAGTCATACTTATTCAATTGGAAGACTGGATCCAGTTCAAAAAAATTATGTTTCACGACTACATAATCCATTTTTATTTTTAATAAATAAAAATGAATTTCTAATAGGACTTTGGATACAAATCGTGAGAATGTATGTTCTTCCTCAAATATGCTATTGAGAGGTAAAGGATTAAACCTTTTTAAGAAATAAAGTTTTTGATCGGAGTATGAAAAAAAACGGAGATACCCCTTCCCTTAACTATTTAAGTTTTTAATAGAACGAATCACACTTTTACCACTAAACTATACCCGCTACATATACATTATTGTATATAAATGGACTATTTGTCGAACAAAGGAGTGAGACGCAATCAAGATAGGATCCAAATTATGGTGTTGACGCATATTTAGTCCTGTTAGCCGGGGACTTAAAAGGGTAAAGGGCCCAAAGCTTTTCAAATTTTCGAATTTTTTAAATAACATACATAAATTTCAATAAGACTATATATATCCTTGTTTTGTTGGATTGCTAGTATTTTCGGATTGAATGGGTCATTGAAGCTAGACAAAAAGAAGTACTGGCCTGGCCGGTACTTAACTAAGACCCGGCCTGGGCCGGGGGAATAAATCTTTCGTACAAAATCAAAGAAGTAAGGTATTCTTTCTATTGTATTGTAAATACTTGTTTCGAATCATTATCTAAATGTAATTCCTAATCAAATTCGTTCTTTATTTACTCTGAACTTACTTATTTTATATTAATGAAAAATAGGAAATTCCTAATATAAAATTTTATAATTGCATTTTATTTAATTATAATTATAAAATAATAATTTATTTATAATATATAATATTATATTAATATATATGTATATATGTAATAGTAATATATATTAATTCATAATATATGATATGAAATATGAAAATAAAATAAAGAAAATATTGAATTTTCCGTAATTTCTTTAATTTAAATTATTTCGATTTTCTTTTCCATTTGGAGTTTGGAGAGATGGCTGAGTGGACTAAAGCGTCGGATTGCTAATCCGTTGTACGAATTATTCGTACCGAGGGTTCGAATCCCTCTTTCTCCGCTCGCTCTGATTACTCGACCCGCTTGATACTTTCGATTTCGAACTTTCAAAAGGAATTTCAATTCCTTGAATTTATCATAGGTAAATTTATAGAATAGATAAAATAATAAGAAAAGTTTAGTAAGAAAAGTTTAGAAAAAAAAATTATTCCTCACGTCCAGGATTACGTCCTGGATCATTAGATAAGAATCCGAAGATGAAGAGAGAAACAAAGAATATCACTACTGTGTAAACAAAGAGTTTAAGACTAAGCATTACACAACCTCCAAAATAATCTTATTTTCGAAAAAGGGAATAGATTGCCTATTTTTTCTTTTCAACACATCTACTATTTTGTTTAATTTGTTTGTTTAATTTTACACGATCCCCTGCAAAAAAATTAAATTTTGGAAAAGAAAGTCATTTTTACAAATTTCTTTGTATTGTATGTAATAAGATTTTTCTTTCTTACTTACAACTTACAAAAAACTTCTTGTCATATCGACAATTAGGTATTGTACGGGACCTAGACCCAGTAAACTCTTTGCTCACTGAAAGGTGAGAACGAGTAAATAAGCTGATCCAAATTCATCTTTGCGGATATTTAATATTAATATACAATAATTGAAATTTTTGAATCGAGGGTTTATAATAATAATGTAATACTTAGTCGATCTTATTCATTTTTCAAATTTTATTATCGAATAAATTATGAATCGATTTGGATTTGGCAAAATGAGTCTATTTGGCAAAGTATTAAAAATTTTATCGAAAACTTACAGCAGCTTGCCAAACAAAGGCTAATAGAAAAAAGAAAAGAGGTATAACAGGCATAACATCTACGATTGGATTGAAAACCGCATAAGCTTCAGGCAATTTGGCAAAGAAAAAACTGTTCGAATAAAGGACAGAATTAAGACAGATACAGATTAAGCTAAAGATATTAAGCATAACAAACATTTCGTTCTTGTGTATTAGATAATTTTATTTTGATTGAATTATTTTTATAAGGGAAAAATGAAAAAGAAAGGAATTCTACTTTCATACATTATCTTAATTGAATTCTACGTAATGATCAATGAATTTTTTACATTATATATATAATTTATATGTCTTAAATCCTAGCAACAAAAATATGCTACATATGTATTTCATATATATTTATTTTTCATATGTATTTATTTATGTATTACGTATTATGTAATGTACTTTTTTAGGTATTTTTTTGGGGGGAGGGTTGACCAATAACTAATAAGACTAGTAGTCTTTACTAGTGCCAAAGGATAAAAATGGGGCGTGGCCAAGCGGTAAGGCAGCGGGTTTTGGTCCCGTTACTCGGAGGTTCGAATCCTTCCGTCCCAGATCCTATCTATCAGAAACAGAAGATAGGATCACACTGTATCCCACATAAAAATCCCACATAAAAAATTTTTAAGAGAACAAAAAGTTGTTCTGAATTCTTAGAATGTATTTTTTTTTCATTTTTAATTAAAATTATTTTTTGGTTTATCATTCACATTCAGAATATGCTCGTACTATGTTATATTCATTTTTAAGTTAGTTACCCATTTAACTAAATTGAATATTGAATATAACATATTCATAAAATGTGAATTATCACATAATGCATTCTGAATTGCAGCGTGAAACAAAGGCATCCCTCTTCCCTTCCATACAACGCCTAAAGTAAAAAATCGGTATCCCAATTTTTCTATGTGGAGATGATACTAAAAAGTAGCGAGTTTTTATTACTAATTTCATCAGTTTCATCATCAGTCTTAGAAAACCTCTAAAGTTGTGGTATGGTAACAAAATAGGAGAATTGTCGGAATTCCATTTCTTTCTATCTTATATTTTAGATTCCTCAAATAAAAATTTTTGGAAATATATGTTTGTAAATCCATGTAATGTAAAGTAAGGATTGGGGGAAATTAGTATATTTCATATACTTGTACTTGAACTTTTTTATGAATATGAACTCTTGGTTGGTACTTGAAAAAGTATGATAAATCAATAGTTTCTAGAAATTTACGACCTTTTGTTTTGGGGTCGTTGGACGAGTTTATTTGATTAATAATGGATTTTGCTCCAGTTTTTTAAACTAAACATATTAAATTAAAATGAAGAAATTTTAGTTTTATAGTTTTTTTGTTTGTTATATTATATGTTTGTTATATTATATAAATATGTATCCTTCGTGATTGACTATCCTGAACAATCTGTTGGAGATGTAAATGAGTCTTTAGCAAACGTTTTTTTTTATAAATATGTTTTATTCATATGATAGAATATCGAGGTAAATAAATTTGATCCTTACTGAACTTTACCCTTATCCCAGATTTGCAAAAAGTATATAGAATACTTTTCTATCCATAGCTAGAAACTATCCATAGGTAGAAAGTATGGACTATTATACACTGCTTGTTGGGCCAACGACTATTCATGATTACACATATTAAATGAAATATAGTTAAGGTCAAATATATTTCATCGTGGTTTGAAATTCAATTGAATTTTATTTTTTTATATTAGAGGAATGTTATGGTAAAACTTCGTTTGAAACGATGTGGTAGAAAGCAACGTGCGACTTGAAGGACATGATCGGCTGTGGATTTTTACATCCACCATTTTCCATAAAAATGAAGATGCTCTTGTCTCGACATAATTTGTTCTGTTCCATTAGGAATCTAATTTGTCTTAGATTGATAGTACGTAATGGAGCTCGAGTAGAAAAGATTTATTTATTTATCAAGGGGAAGAATCTAGGGTTAGTGCTAATCAATCAATAAGTTCGACCAACTTTGTAAATATATCCTCAATATCAATATAAAAAAATCGAAAGGTTTAAACTTGAAACAAGTTAAAAAAAAAGTTTTTTTCTATAAAAAGAAAGGTGTATCCTAGGAAATCAATTCTTCGTATTCTATTTTTATAGGTATTCCATTTATATTTATATAGAAATATAGAAGAAAATAACAAAAAACAAAAGGTATGTTGCTGTCCTTTTGAAAAAAGGAGTAAGGATCACCGAAGTAATGTCTAAATCCAATGATTTTACAAAGGAAAGATAAAGGATTCCGGAACAAGGAAACACTATTTTCAATTGTCTCAAGAAAGGGATCAGAATAATTGACTCGGGATGAGACAAACAAAAGAGGTTAGAGACGGCTCAATAAATGTTTAAGGATTCCCCTGGGACTATGTCAGAATTACCCAACTTGAGTTATGAGTACGAATGAAAATTTTTTTTCTCGAGTTCGAGCCGTATGAGGATAAAACCTCTTATACGTTTCTGGGGGAGATTGTTTATGTGCATCTATCCCAATGAGCCATCTATCGAATCGTTGCAATTGATGTTCGATCCCGACGAGAAGGGAGAGATCTTCGAAAAGTGGGTTTTTATGATCCGATAAATAATCAAACTTATTCAAACGTTCCTGCTATTCTATATTTCCTTGAAAAAGGTGCTCGACCAACAGGAACTGTTTCTGACATTTTTAGGAAAGCAGATTTATTTAAAGAAAAAATTTCGAGTTAGTTAAAGTTAATTAGTTAAAATGAAAAGTTAATTAAAAGAAAAAAGACCAAAATAAAGAAAAAAGGGGGGGAGGAATAAATATATATATAGTGTAATTATTTACATTTACCTACAATTTATTATCTATAATTTGTCCTTTTCCTGTTATAGGAATCCAGCAACAAACAAGGAATTAATCTTATTTATCCTTTATTGATTGAATAAACCTGTCTGTCTTTATCTCTTCCTTATTTTATAAAAATTTCTGATTTATTTATATTTTTTTTGTTTGTGCCAATCCAACAAAAATATTTATTTGATTTACTTCAGTTTTTTATTCGTTTTATCACCATTCTAGTCATATTTATATTGACAATGTTATATTAAACAAATATAATTGATCGTAGATAAAGAAATCTCCTTATCCCGACCCTATCCTATATTGTATTATTGGATTTGGTTTTCAATTCACTTCAGTCAAATGACGGGTTTGTATTGCCGGGTTTACTGTCATAGAAGATGTTTTTTTTCCTTAACTCGGGTTAAATAAAAAAATGTATAAATAAACGGTTGGTCCGTCGGAATTTTGGCATTTCTATTAGGAATTTAGTGCTTTTTACTATGATCTATACATTTTTTTTCTAATTGATCAATAAATCAACAAGAAAGATGTGTTCTTAGTTCAATGTTTTGATGGGATCGCGCAGTCTAATTCAATTGGTTTTTTATTTCGATCGTATCTACATATCCGACTTTAATTTTGAAGGGTTGGGTTGCTAACTCAACGGTAGAGTACTCGGCTTTTAAGTGCGACTATGATCTTTTACACATTTTGATGAAGCAATAAATTCGTCCAGACTTTTGGTAGAGTCTATAAGACCACGACTGATCCTCAAAGGTAATGAATGGAAAAAGTAGCATGTCGTAATACGTAATATAATGAAAGTGAAATTAAGAATTTCTCCTTACTCAATTCTTACAATTTTTTTGGTAGGGAAGTGGACAAAACAAATTCAAATTTATAGTTTGGTCTAGTGAATAAATGGATAGAGCTTCATGGCTCCAATTCCAATTCTGATAAACCAAAAAGCAACGAGCTTATGTTCTTAATTTGAATTAAATGATTACCCGATCTAGTTAGACGTTAAAAATGGATTAGTGCCTGGTACGGGAAAGGATGGGGTCTCCCGTGAGGAGACCATTGATTCTTTTTCTTTTATGAATCCTAAATATTTATTATTATGAGTTAGAGACGAATGTGTAAAAGAAACAGTATACTGATAAAGATAATTAATTCCAAAATCAAAAGAGCAATCAGGTTGCAAAAATAAAGGGTCATTATCCTCTTGTAATTATAACGAAGATAAACCATTTTTGCTAGAAAAAGGGGAGTAAAAAAACCTATTGATTGGATTTCCTCTTTCCTTTACAGGTTTATTATTATTGTATATATACATAATCTTCTTTATTATACATAATATACATAATACTCTGTTTTGACCATATTGCACTATGTATCAGTTATTTTATAACTCAAGAAATTCTTTCTACCTCTGCTTCACGTGGAAATATAAATGGAAGAATTACAAGGATATTTAGAAGAAGATAGATCTCGGCAACAACAGTTTCTATATCCACTTCTCTTTCAAGAATATATTTACGTATTTGCTTATGATCATGGGTTAAATAGTTCAATTTTTTATGAACCCCAAAACTCCTTGGGTTATGACAATAAATTTAGTTCAGTACTTGTGAAACGTTTAATTATTCGAATGTATCAAAAAAATTATTTGATTTATTCGGTTAATGATATTTACCAAAATATATTTGTCGGGCATAACAATTATTTTTATTTTAATTTTTTTTCTCAGATTCTATCTGAAGGTTTTGCAGTCATTGTAGAAATTCCATTTTCGCTGCAGTTAATATCTTCCCTTGAAGAAAAAGAAATACCAAAATCTCACAATTTACAATCTAGTCATTCAATATTTCCTTTTTTAGAGGATAAATTATTGCATTTAAATTATCTGTCCGATATACTAATACCCTATCCCGTCCATATGGAAATCTTGGTCCAAATGCTTCAATCCTGGATCCAGGATGTTCTCTCTTTACATTTATTGCAGTTCCTTCTCCACGAATATTATAATTGGAATAGTCTCATTATTCCGAAAAAATCTATTTACGTATTTTCAAAAGAAAATAAAAGACTATTTTGGTTCTTATATAATTTATATATATATGAATACGAATTTCTATTAGTGTTTCCTTGTAAACAATCCTCTTTTTTACGATTAATATCTTCTGGAGTCCTTCTTGAGCGAATACATTTTTATGTAAAAATAGAACATCTTGGAGTGTGCCGAATTTTTTGTCAGAAGA